ATAGCAAAACAAAAATGATTTCAATTATACCATTATTATGATATTACATATTCTAATTTGAGAAAAATAAAAAGATTCGTGGGAGACAAAGACACAAAAACCAGAAACAATATAGAATCCATTTTTTTAGTACTTAACCGTTAGGGATTTCGTTGTTCAAAAAAAACGATTCGCAGAGAAGAGAGATATTTGTACTTTAACTTATTTTTGAGTAGAATACGATTTGAAGTGTATAAGAAGGGTTGCATTTATTAAACACATATGCAGATAGCTATAATATCCGACTTCTCTTTTATTGCCGGTTCTATTCGGGACAGCCCGCGTCGTGCTCTATCAAAAGAGAATTTCTATTTAATGCAAAATTGAAGTAGGATCATCTTATGATAATTCCCTATCGAGAACATATCTAAATAATAGATATCTGTGTAACAATTTCTATTCTGGGGTTTACATATACTCATATGTTTTGTTATAATTGAAATTGAGAAGGATTTTTTGATTGAAAAAATCAATACTGATTCGTTCTGTCTCAATTTGTATTTTCTTATGTCATAAGGAAAACACAATTTGAGATTCAACTCCCAGAATCGTTCATGAATTCGAACTAAGCAGTCAATAGTTAATGGTTCAAGTTTGTCGGCTGAAAATTCACATTTTATTTTCAATAGAAAAGCCAGAGAATGTTTTTAGCATTGTGGATTTTCAGATACTATACAATCAATCGAAGGGATGGATCAAATCCAATCCAAAAGGGGTGTTTCTTTTAGGAAAAGGATTAAGTAAAACAGGAGTCAAAATGCAAGTACAATAAAACTTCAGTAATCCGGGAAAATTTTTATCTATTTTGTATCAGTTTGGCGGCATGGCCGAGTGGTAAGGCGGGGGACTGCAAATCCTTTTTCCCCAGTTCAAATCCGGGTGTCGCCTGATCAACAAAAAACTCGAAATCCCTTCTTCTCTTCGGTTCTGCTGATATAACTCGCAGAATGCTTCCCCGGTAGAAGCAGAGGAAACAGGCTGTTAATACTTGATTCTAAGCATGTGGTCTGAAGGTTTTCTAAACAAAAAGATTGTGAATCCTCGTTCGCATCTAGGATTCAAGGAAATAGTAAAATCTACTTGTACAGGGGCTATCAAGACTTTACTATTCCCTTCTATTACTAAGGAAGTGTCTAATGACTGGATCTTGAATCAGATTGTAGAGCCTGGTAGGAAATCAGATTCAATTAATAGTTTTGGAAGGGGGTGGAAGTTGCTTTATATACGACGGACTCGCGAGAATCTCTGAGTGCTCAGGTACCCAATCAATATTAGATTGGATGGATAATTTTTTTTTATAGAAAAAAGGGGCAAAAAGAAAGAATTTCTTTTCGGCAACCCCTAATCAAGCCCCCTCTTTCACAGCGATAATCGGGAAGGGGGGTACCGGATTAGATCAAATGGGGAAATAGAGGTCTGTAATAGATAGTGATTTCTCTTTTTTAGAGATTTCTCCCTTTCTGTTTTTACTTACGAAGGTCAACAAAACAAAAAAAGAATAGGCCTTATTAGTCTTATTCCTACATGTTCTGGGATGTTACTACGTATTTCACTTGTGTTTAATCTTTCCCGATTAGAAATCATAATCGATTTATTGGATTGGTTTCTCAATAGTGTTCGGTCAGAATCCCGTTTTGACTCTGCGCCATTGATTCCACTATTATTAGTGAGGAATAATGGAATAATTCCTTCATATTTATAGAGATAGGGGACATAATTCACATGGATATAGTAAGTCTCGCTTGGGCTGCTTTAATGGTAGTCTTTACATTTTCCCTTTCACTCGTAGTGTGGGGAAGAAGTGGGCTCTAGAAGTACTACTAATTGAGTTGAGGAATCAAACCGTATCAATTGTTTTATAGATCGTTCTGCAACGCGTTTTGAACTTTTTAAAATAAAAATCTCTGAATTTCGAATCCCATTGGACTCCAATGGAGTAATTTATGATATGAATCATACTCTTTCAATCAAAGAGCTATTTCAGTGATTCCCGTGTTTGTATTTCTAAAAGAAAAGGATTCAGATAATTGGAAATTTATTCCAACCTAAAATTCTTCCGAAATTTTCTATTTCAATCAATGGAATGAGCTCTTACTATCTTTATAGATGGATACTGAGGAAGACCGGACTTTTTTTTTGATTTCTTTCCATCTTTACTGTTCAAAGAAGAAGTAGTTTTGTTAAGTGTATACGCACTTTCTATGAGAAATGATATAGAGATAGTGGTTGTCTAACGAGAGACTATGGAATAATAAGATTTTGGCTGGAGCGAGTCACATATTGGACATTTACAGCTTGGTTTCTAATTTAAGAAAGGCGGTTTAGGCTTTATCGACTTATTTCATATCATGGTTCGGGCGTTAAAAATCGGTGAGGTTTCCTCTTCCTTATTAGTAAAAGGAAAGGAATTAGAATCCTAAGATAAGAATTATTTCAGATTGATCGGAACAAATAGATGTAGCAAATTGGGTGGGATGTCAATTCCATACAATATATGGAATTAATATACACATATATGAAGAGAATATTGTAGATTGATCTATAGAAACTTTAGCCGTTATCTTTATTCTAGATTACAACTTTATAGACTAAGAGATAGATAGTATGGTAGAAAGAAAGATGCATCTATTTCTTTCTTACCATATTATCTATCTCTTAGAATACTGCGGCTTATAGTCCGCTCATTTCATTTAAGTTAAGACGCGAAATTGGAATCCTTTTCATTTGACTTCGTCAATTTTTGATAAGAACTCAGAAGGAAAGTATAATTCAAATGAATTAATCATTTTGACTGACTGTTTTTACATAAATGATAAGTAGAAAGGCGGTAGGAACTAGAATGAATAGCGCAGTAGCAATAAATGCAAGAATATTTACTTCCATAATCTCATCGGTTTTTTTACTTCGCAATAACTCGGGATTTAATCCCCTAGAGATGATAAATCTTTCGTCTGTAAATTCAATAAATGAATTACCTCTCGATAATCTTGAATCGGATCAATATCATGAATAACAATATCTGATCTATGAAATCAACTCGTCGTCGAGACTTGAATAGTATAACATAGGAAGTTCTTTTATCCATACCGAATCCAAATTAGGATTCCTGACCCAATCAATCCAAAATGCCTTTATTTATAATCATTTAGAATCCCTTTCCTTGTTTTTTTCTATAACCTACCTTGCGTCTTCCTTGTACAATCATCTGATGAAGGATCATCAGATGGCCTTTCCACTTCGATTAGTCACATAGTTACAAACCTAAACAAAGAATAAAAGCGAAATGGAAAAAAAAGAGTTAAGTTATAAACTCCTTGTTTTACTGTGATTTTTTGGAAGACAAAGAGGTTTGATAAGGATGAGGCCGGTAAAAAAGATCTACTATTCATCAAATTCACTATTTTAGGGTTTGGGATTTCTTCGATGAGCCTTAAAATTAAAACAAAATGGAAAAATAGGAAAAGAAATAAAGACTCCTTTTTGCTTTGGGAATGAAAGTATGCCCCCGACACCCTTTCATAGTTCATAGAAAGGGAAAAATGAATTGATGTATTTATTGGATATTGGATCCGTCGGGACTGGCGGGGCTCGAACCCGCAGCTTCCGCCTTGACAGGGCGGTGCTCTAACCAATTGAACTACAATCCCAGGGAAATAAGGGATCTAGCAGAAATTTTGATTCTTTTTTATCTTCATATGGGGTATTTTTGAAGGACAAGGGGGGTTATACCATCTCATGGTAGATTGGCGAATTATTGGGCCGAGCTGGATTTGAACCAGCGTAGACATATTGCCAACGAATTTACAGTCCGTCCCCATTAACCGCTCGGGCATCGACCCAGGAAGAATCAATTTTAGGCTTATTGGTAATCCATGATCAACTTCCTTTCGTAGTACCCTACCCCCAGGGGAATTCGAATCCCCGCTGCCTCCTTGAAAGAGAGATGTCCTAAACCACTAGACGATGGGGGCCGACTTGCCCAACCGCCCTCATACTATGATCATAGTATGATCAGTTTTTTGAAATTGTCAATATAATGGAATGATTAGATCCGAGGGATCTTTCCGTTTTTCAGAATTCTATAGAATTTTTGGATTCGTGATTCATATTCATTATGAATCGACATTCTCTATATAAATCTAGTAAGCGGGATCAAGAAGTTATCGAAAATTTTCTCTAAGACTTTAGTTCAAGGGGACAAGTAGAATCTCTTCATCACATGATTCGATGAAATATCTTGAAATTTCTTTTAGGTCGAATTGGTAAGTGTACATGTATGTTATGTATCAATCAAGTGAATTTTGTTTTGATAGGGATCATCTCAATAAAAGAAATTAAGGCCGGTCTTGAAACAATTCATTTTTCCCTAGACTTGCTAGGCAAATCCGTTTTATTATTCAAAAATCAGCCACTAGCCACTATAAGTATACTGCATATACTTATGTATATAATATATGTGCATATAGAGATTTTATCTACACAGTGACACGTTCAGGAATTAAATCAAATAAGCCCTTTTAACTCAGTGGTAGAGTAACGCCATGGTAAGGCGTAAGTCATCGGTTCAAATCCGATAAGGGGCTTTGATTTTTTCAAAAATTTTTTTTCATAAAAGTCTAGTCATAGTATTCCGAAAATAGAGATCTTTTTTTGATTTGGAATCAAAAAGGAACTAACCGGATAATACGTTATCATTATACTGAGTTAGAGTATAGTAGTTCTAGTTAGAAAGTGGAACATTTGTTCGGTAAATTTTCATTATTATGAATACGCCTCTTGAATCATCAAAGATGCCTATTTTCCATTATACCAATCAAATCCATTCGAAAGATTCGAAATCAACAAAAAAAAAAGTAAGTGGACCTGACCCGTTTAATTATGACTATATCCGCTATTCTGATATTAAAATTCGATAGAGATGAAATTTTAATTGGAACAGTTGACCCCCTCCCTTTTTGAAT